TATTGAGGTAATATAGTCTATTCTGGTAAAATTTTAATACGGATTTCAGCAGTTACATTGGGGGCTAATGCAATAATAATAATATAGTCGCCTAATCTTTTCATTTCAGGAAGTTGAATTTGATTTTTTGTTAAATTTACAGGGGCATTAATTTTTTCTTTTATCAACTCTACTATTTGAGCTTTAGTAATTTTCCCAAAAAATTTACCACTTTCAGAGATTTTTTTTTTAATTTTTAACTTTTCTAAAGCTTCTAAAGACTCTTTTAATTTTAAATGGCTTTCTAATACCTCTCTCTGTTGAACAACTAATTTGTTTTGGTGTAGAGTGAATTGCTTGATTAAACTTGGTGTGGCTATTTTCCCAAGTTTTAAAGGTATTAAGTAGTTTCGGACATAACCAGGTTTAACTTTCACTAGTTTACCTTCTTTCCCTAATTGATTAACGTCCTTAGCTAAAATAATTTGAATTGTTTTTTTTCTCATTGTTATATGCCCAAATATTTTAATATAATTATTAATAAAGTAACTTGATAAAAAAGTCAACTTATATTATATTAAGTTGTTATTTTTTTCCAAATTATAATATATTATTCTATTATTTTACTTTTTCCAAAGTAAAGATAATAAATTTAAAAGGAATACCATGAAAGCTACAATACAATTTATTAAAGGCATTGATGAAAATGCTGTACCTGATATTAATATAACTCGGTCACGAGATGGGAGCACAGGTACGGCTACTTTTATTTTTGAAAATGCTGCTATATTTCATAAAATGCGGAATGAAAAAAATGAAATTACTGGGATGTCTCTTGTTGATCAAGAAGGTACTCTTACTACAAAGGATATTAATGCAAAATTTATACAAGGAAGGCCAAAAAAACTTCAAGCAACATATATTATAAAAAGCTCTGAATCTTGGGATCGTTTTATGCGATTTATGGAACGATATGCGGAAGAAAATAAGTTAACTTTCGTTAAAGCATAAAACTATAACGATTATATTATATAACCTAGAAAATTCTAAATTTAAATATTTAAATCAAAGCAATATTACTGATTATAAAATTTTATGTACCTCTCGTTAAAATGGATAGAAGATTTATTAGGTATTCAAGCATTGCCTTTAAGTCATTTATTAGATAGACTAACTCTTGCAGGATTTGAAATTGAAAAAATACATCATAAAAAAATTTTTAAAAATAAATATTTAAGATTACAAATTGACTTAACCGCAAATCGAGCGGACGTTTCAAATTTTAAAGGGTTTTTTGGTGAGATTTTATCTCTTATGAAAACTGATTTATTTTTACAAACTCCATCCAGGATTAAACCTCTAGTTCTTTTTTCTCCAAAACAGAAAATTTTAACTTACGTAAATTTTTTTTATCATAGTGACCTTAATTACGAGCTACAATCAAAAAGTAATAATTTACATTTTTCTAATAAATTTCATTTTTTTTTATTTAGCTATTCAATCTGGGAATACTATTTACAAAAAAAATACTTTAGTAAGATAATCAAAAATTATAAAAATTTTAATTATTTAAACTCGAATGCTTACTTATCAATCATCGAGGTTAAAAGTGAAAAAACTGTAGTAAAAGAATCGCCATATTGGATAAAAAAACGTTTATTATTAAATAATTTCCAGATAACAAATAATATAATAGATACCATTAATTATGTAATGCTTGAAACAGGACAAGTTTTTTTTGCTTATGACCTTAAAAGTTTAAAAACATTAGCAAAAACATCGAATTTACAGTTTATTTCTAAATATGCAAATAATACAGATTTATTTCCCATTTCAGAATTAAATAAAATAAACTTGAATACTACAACTTTGACTTTCACAATCAATAATAAAATAGTTTCTATCGCAGGTTTATTACAAAATTTTTATACTCTTGTAAACAAAAATACTTCAGAATTTGTAATTCGTGGAGGTTTATACAATGCAAATAAAATAAAAAAATCCGCAAAAACTTTAGGAATTCGAACAGAATATTCTACACGTTTAGAAAAGCAAGTTGATTTAAATTCACTTGAACAATCCTATTTACGATTGATACATTTATTTTGGGTTCAAAACATAAAGTTTCATGATTTAAGATCCCAAGATCTTTTAACATTTCAAAAAAATGATCATTCATTTTTTATTAATTATATAAGATTAGGTCAAAAGAGGATAAAAATTTTTTTTCATAATATAAAAAGACTAATTGGGCCTTATAAAGATTATCAAAATTTAGATAAATTGCACGTCATAAAAAATTTAAAATTTCTTAATTTTAAGATTAGTTATAAAACCGATCAAAGTTGTTATTTAAGAGTTCCTTTGCCGAGACAACTCGATATCGACCGAGAGGTAGATATCATTGAAGAGATTGTTAGAAACCTAGGGTTTGCTAAGTTTAACTCAAGACTCCCAAAATTAAACCCATTTGGTACTATAACAAAAATTGAAAAATTTAAACGACGTTTAAAATTTTATTTTTTGAATTTTGGGTTTAATGAAAGTTTACATTCAATTTTAGTAAAAAAGGCCCCTTTTTATGGGGCAAAACTAAACAATCCTCTTTTTACCGATTCTTCAATTTTAAGACTCAGTTTATTAAATGAGCTAATTAAGAAAGTAAAAATAAATAGAAAAAAAGTTAGTTATCCCTTTGAAACTTTTGAAGTAGGGAGAGCTTATAAACAGTTGTCGAATGGTAATAATAAAGAAATTGAACTAATTACTGGTGTTTTTGGTGGAAAACGGTTTCGAGATAGCTGGGAAAGTAAAGGTTCAGGGATAAATTGGTTTGAGGCTAAAGGACTTTTAGAAGATATTTTTTCAAAATTAAATCTCTCAGTTGTTTGGATGCAAGCAAACTTTAAAAATTCCACAAGTTTTCACCCTAATCGCACAACTAATTTAATTATAGGAGAACAAATTATTGGAACCTTTGGTCAGATCCATCCACGTTTAGTGTTAAAGTCCCCTTTAGTGAAAAAAATGTATTTATTTGAATTAAATATTGACTTATTGAATAGGTTATGGAAAAACAAAACTTCAATTAATTATATACCTTACTCCTTTTATCCTACCTCTTATATAGATCTTAGTTGTGTGGTAAATAAGAGCTCCAATTTTTATCAAATTAAACAACAAATTTATACAGTAGGACAACCTTTATTACATTCTATCGAGTTATTTGATTATTATTCTAAGCCACCTATCGAAAAAAACTATTGTAGTTTAAGTTTTAAGTTAAGGTTTAAATCAAAAGTTCGAACTTTAGTCAGTTCTGAAATTACTGATATAATAAAATTAATTATAATAAATTTAGAAAGAAAGTTTGATATAAAATTTCAACAATAAATTTTTTTACCGAGTTATAATTCAAAACAAAGGAAAAATACTATGGCATCTTCATTTATGACTTCAAATTTTGAAGTTAATTGTTTTACATTAATTTTATCGGAATATGAGTATATAGTTAAGCAAAATGATATACTAGCTGGTTCGATTATAGGTTTAGAATCTACTCACGCTCTAGTTGATCTTGGGTTAGCCCAAATTGCCTTCCTACCATTAGACGAAACTACTGTTCAATCAACAATAAATCCATATGAATTATTAAAAACTAAATTTACTGCTGAATTTTTAATTCTTAATATTAATGATAAAACAGATGAAATCATTGTTTCTTTAAGACATGTACATTCATTGTGTTTATGGGAGCGTTTAAAACAAATTAATTTTCAACATACCGTTATTTATGCAAAAAAAGAGGATTCTTTAAGTAAAGGAAAACTCATATTTTTTAAGGGCTTAAGGATTTTTGCATTAAATGCTCATATCCCAAAATACTATCGCCGGAAAAAAGATAAAAATTTTTTTATGCCTTTTAAATTTATTGAGATTAAAGATTTTGTTCATGTTGCTCATGTAAATTCTAGATTAGCTATTTTCAGTGAATCAACTAAAAACCTAAAAATTGGCTCTTATTTTTTTGGGAATATAAATTCCATTAAAGATTTTGGAATTTTTCTTAATATTTTAGGCATAAGATGTTTATTACATATTTCTCAAATATCTAAAAAAAGAATACCGAACATAGATAGACTATATAAGCGGGGAGATCAAATTCGAGTTGAAGTTATCCATAAAGATATGGAGCAAGGTAAAATTTCAGTTAGTTTAAAAAAACTAATAACTAACCCCCACCTACAATTGTGATAATTTCTATTTTAGCGTTTTGTTTAATGTACAATGAAGTCTTGTTTAATTCGTTCTGAATCTTTCCATTATACTCAATTAAATTTAATTGTTTCTGGTACTCTAAAAAGTTTAAAATACTTAAAATAGCAATAGGTTTAACCATAAAAATTTTATATTTTTGTCCATTTACATCTAAAGTTATATAAAAAGCTTTTAATTTCATTTATTAAATTTCCCCAAATAAATATAATATGTTGTGTGACCTCACAGTATCAAAGGTGGATGTAGCCAAGTGGTTAAGGCAGTGGGTTGTGATTCCGCCATCCGCGGGTTCAAGTCCCGTCATTCACCCGTTAGGAAAATTACTAGAGTTTTATTGATTTATTTTTTATTATAGCAGGGATATCCACTTTAATGCTGGTATAGCTCAATTGGTAGAGCAACTGATTTGTAATCAGTAGGTTGAAGGTTCAAGTCCTTTTACCAGCTCTTTGCTATAATTCTAAATAACTATTATACATTTTTGGTGTATAATTGAACTAAAGAAGGCGCATGTATGGGTGGTTGGCTCAGTGGTAGAGCGTCTGCCTTACAAGCAGAGGGTCACTGGTTCAAATCCAGTACTACCCATTGAACTCTAGCACCTTAGTAGAAGTTAATATCAAGGGCCTATCGTCTAATGGATAAAGGCAGGAACCTTCTAAGTTTCTAATGTAGGTTCAATTCCTACTAGGCTCAAAGATTCAAGTATGAAAGACTTAAGTCGATTTACTAATTTTGATCTTTTAGTTTAATTTTTACACGTTCAATTTTTATAAGCTGCTTATTTTAGAATATGTCGCATTATACTTCTATTAAAACAAAATATACCGACAAGAAAATTTTGAAGGATGTTATTCGTAGTATTGGTCTTCCTTATACAGAAGATAAGTGTAAAAAACAAATTGAGGTTTTTACGATGTCAACAAAAAAACTATCATATAATATATATGATAGTTTCTATCCTAACTATTTGTTATTTCAATTCAATAATGATGAGGGAAACTATGATATAATAACAGATCCCCAAGCTTGGACTCAAAAACGGTTAATGTCGAAATCTTTAAAACATATTGAAATGAATTACGGCTATTCAGAAACAATTTCACAAGCTATTAAATTAGGATTTACTAGATCAAAAGTTATTAGTGGTTTAAACAATACGAAATTTATTTTCCAACGATGTGTTGAAATTAATACTTAGGTTTTTGTAACAGTGTATAGCGAAACTTATTAATAATCAATATTTTGTTATACACTTCCAATATATTTGACTTTTTTTATTCTCAAATATTAATCTTACTAACATAATATATTATGTTAGTAAGATTAATATTTGAGAATAAAAAAAGTCAAATATATTGGAAGTAAAATTTTATTCCCTATAATTAGATATAATATCTAATTATATAGAGGATCCAAGGCACTAACTATTTAATACTTGAGGTATACTATGAATGAAGCAAATACAACATTGGAAAAACTCGTAAATCAACCATATAAATATGGTTTTTCGACTGATGTTGAAACTGAGACCTTACCCCCTGGTTTAAATGAAAAGATAATCCGTAATATTCTAAAAAAAAATAATGAGCCAGATTACATGTTTCATTTTCGAATGGGAGCATTAAAAAAATGGCGGAAAATGAAAAGTCCAAAATGGGCTAAATTAGATTTTCCAGAGATTGATTACCAAAAAATTGTATACTATTCAGCACCTAAATTAAAAAAAAAACTTACTAATCTGAATGAAATTGATCCAGAACTAAAAGAAACTTTTGATAAACTGGGAATTTCATTAAATGAACAAAAACGTTTAGCAAATGTAGCTGTTGATGCGGTTTTTGATAGTGTGTCTATCACTACTACTTTCAAATCGGAGTTAGAAAAATCTGGAGTTATTTTTTGTTCTATATCAGAAGCTATTAAATGCTATCCGCATTTAATACAAAATTTTTTAGGTACAGTTGTTCCATTTGGGGATAATTTTTTTGCAGCTTTAAATTCTGCTGTATTTACAGATGGATCGTTTTGTTATGTCCCTAAAAATTTACGGTGCCCTTTAGAATTATCTACATATTTCCGTATTAATAATAAAGAATCCGGGCAATTTGAACGAACACTGATTATAGCAGAAGAAGGCAGCTATATTAGTTACTTAGAAGGATGTACAGCACCTGAGTATGATACAAATCAATTACATGCTGCTATTGTAGAATTAATTGCGTTAAAAGACGCAGAAATCAAATATTCAACTGTTCAAAATTGGTATGCCGGGGATAAAAACGGAGTTGGTGGTATTTATAATTTTGTTACAAAACGAGGTTTGTGCGTAGGACCAAATGCTAAAATATCTTGGACACAAGTTGAAACTGGCTCCTCAATTACATGGAAATATCCTAGTTGTGTTTTAATTGGAGATTATTCTTTAGGGGAATTTTATTCAGTTGCTATAACAAGTAATAAACAACAAGCTGACACAGGAACGAAAATGGTTCACGTTGGAGCTAATACAAAAAGCCAGATTATTTCCAAAGGGATCTCAGCAGGATACTCTAAAAACAGCTATCGTGGACTAGTTAAAATTGGTACGAAAGCCTTTAATAGTAGGAATTTTTCTCAGTGTGATTCACTTTTATTTGGTGCTACGGGACAAGCAAATACATTTCCATATATTCAAGTACAAAACTCAACCTCAAAAATAGAACATGAAGCTTCAACCTCAAAAGTAGGTGAAGAACAACTTTTCTATTTATTACAGCGGGGTATTGATGCTGAAGATGGAGTTGCACTAATACTTACAGGCTTTTGTAAGGCCGTTTTCAAAGAGTTACCTATGGAATTTCTTTCGGAAGTTGAACAATTATTACGTATAAAATTAGAAGGGAGTGTCGGATGAAGAAAAACTTACCACTTTTAGAGATTAAAAATTTACATGCAAATATTGAGGAAACTCGAATTTTAAAAGGAGTAAACTTATCCATTTTTGAAGGGGAAATACATGCTATAATGGGAACAAATGGATCTGGAAAAAGTACTCTTTCAAAAATAATTGCAGGCCATCCTTCGTATACGTTAATAGAAGGAGAAATTTTATTTCAAGGACAAAATCTTTGTAATTTAGATCCAGACATACGTTCTCATATTGGGGTATTTTTAGCCTTCCAATATCCTATTGAACTTACTGGGGTTGGTAATGAAGCATTTCTTAAAGCTGCTCTCAGTGCAAAAAGAGCATTTGAAAATTTACCACCACTCAATACCTTGGAGTTTACAACTTTATTGCTAGAAAAACTAAAGCTTGTTAAGTTGGATAAGAGTTTCCTTTCGCGAAATGTTAATGAAGGATTTTCAGGTGGGGAAAAAAAAAGAAATGAAATTTTACAGTTCGCAATATTAGATTCAAGATTAGGTATTCTTGATGAAACTGATTCAGGTCTTGATATTGACGCTTTAAAATCAATATCAGAAGCAATTAATCAAATAATGTTAAAAAGAACGAAGAGCATTATTTTGATAACACATTATAAAAGATTATTGGAATATATAAAACCAGATTTCATACATGTAATGGATGATGGAAAAATTATTAAAACAGGGGATGCTAATTTAGCAAATTTATTGGAAGAGAAAGGGTATGATTGGCTAAAAAAAATTCGTTAAGCGAAATATAATCTCTCAAATTAACTATAGTTAATTTGAGAGATTTCAATGGAGAAATCATACAGGCCATGTATAATATGTCTATTATACAAGTGTAGTACTAAATAATCCTCAGTAGCTCAGTGGTAGAGCAATCGGCTGTTAACCGATTGGTCGTAGGTTCAAATCCTACCTGGGGAGTTTTTTCAAATAGATTATGATTTGCTGAACTTGTAATGTATTAATATTAAAACTATTTAGTTAGGGTCAGTTTATAAATTAGTTGGTTAGGTAAGTTTGATGTAGGTTACGTTATTATTTTGATAAATATCAACTTGATTATTCATTGCAGTTAATACTTAGTTACTAACGTATGACTATTGCAATTGGACAAAAAGAACGCGGTGGAATATTTGACCTCGTTGATGATTGGCTAAAAAGAGACCGTTTTGTTTTTATTGGTTGGTCCGGTTTACTTCTTTTTCCTTGCGCTTACCTATCTTTAGGTGGCTGGTTTACAGGAACAACATTTGTTACATCTTGGTATACACATGGTTTAGCAACATCCTATTTAGAAGGTTGTAACTTTCTAACTGCGGCTGTATCAACACCTTCAAATAGTATGGGACATTCTTTATTACTATTATGGGGACCGGAAGCTCAAGGTGATTTTACACGCTGGTGTCAAATTGGTGGGCTATGGGCTTTTATAGCTTTACACGGATCTTTTGCATTAATTGGATTTTGCTTACGACAATTTGAAATTGCTCGTTTAGTAGGTATTCGTCCTTATAATGCAATAGCATTTTCGGGTCCTATTTCAGTTTTTGTTTCAGTATTCCTATTATACCCTTTAGGGCAGGCAAGCTGGTTTTTTGCTCCAAGTTTTGGGGTAGCGGCCATTTTCCGTTTTTTATTATTTTTACAAGGTTTTCATAATTGGACACTAAACCCTTTTCATATGATGGGTGTTGCTGGTATATTAGGTGGGGCATTATTATGTGCTATCCATGGAGCTACTGTTGAAAATACGTTGTTTGAAGATGGTGATGCAGCAAATACCTTTCGTGCATTTACACCAACACAATCTGAAGAAACGTATTCTATGGTAACAGCTAACCGTTTTTGGTCACAAATTTTTGGTGTTGCGTTTTCTAATAAGCGTTGGTTACATTTCTTTATGCTTTTTGTTCCTGTAACAGGGTTATGGACAAGTGCGATTGGGATTATAGGATTGGCCTTAAATTTAAGAGCTTATGATTTTATTTCACAAGAGCTACGTGCTGCCGAGGATCCAGAATTTGAAACATTTTATACTAAAAACATTTTATTAAATGAAGGTATCCGTGCTTGGATGGCTGCGCAAGATCAGCCACATGAAAATTTTGTATTCCCTGAGGAGGTTCTACCACGTGGAAACGCCCTTTAATGTTGTAGCAGGTAGAGATATTGAATCTACAGGTTTTGCTTGGTGGTCTGGTAACGCTCGTCTTATTAATGTTTCAGGTAAGTTATTAGGCGCGCATGTAGCACATGCTGGCATAATGGTTTTCTGGACAGGTGCAATGACATTATTTGAAGTGTCTCATTTTATTCCAGAAAAACCATTATACGAACAAGGTTTTATTTTAATCCCCCATTTAGCAGCTTTAGGTTGGGGAGTTGGACCTGGCGGTGAAATAGTTAGTACTTATCCATACTTTGTTGTGGGAGCTGTACATTTGGTATCGTCAGCGGTGCTTGGTTTTGGAGGTATTTATCATTCCTTAATTGGTCCGGACACTTTAGAAGAATCATTTCCTTTTTTTGGTTATGATTGGCGTGATAAAAATAAAATGACATCTATTTTAGGTATCCACTTAATTTTCCTTGGATTAGGGTCATTATTATTTGTAATTCGATCTATGTCAGGGAATTTATTAAGCTATGGGTTATATGATACTTGGGCTCCAGGTGGTGGAGATGTTCGATTTATCGATAACCCAACTATAAATCCTTTTATTATTTTTGGTTATGCACTAAAATCACCATTTGGTGGTGATGGTTGGATTGTATCGATTGATAATATGGAAGATCTTGTTGGCGGTCATATTTGGGTAGGAGGCCTTTGTATCTTTGGTGGTATATTCCATATAGTTACAAAACCATTTGCTTGGGCACGTAGAGCTTTTGTTTGGTCTGGGGAAGCTTATCTATCTTATAGCTTAGCAGCATTATCTTTAATGGGAATTACAGCTTCAATTTTTGTTTGGTATAACAATACAGCTTATCCAAGTGAATTTTTTGGTCCCACTGGCCCAGAAGCTTCTCAGGCACAAGCCTTCACTTTTTTAGTTCGAGATCAACGTTTAGGAGCAAATGTAGCTTCTGCTCAAGGTCCTACAGGATTAGGAAAATACTTAATGAGATCTCCGAGTGGGGAAATTATTTTTGGTGGAGAAACAATGCGTTTTTGGGATTTACGTGCTCCTTGGGTAGAACCATTACGTGGCCCGAACGGATTAGATATTAATAAAATTAAAAATGATATACAACCATGGCAAGAACGTCGAGCTGCTGAATATATGACTCACGCTCCATTAGGATCTTTAAATTCAGTTGGTGGAGTAGCTACTGAAATTAATTCTGTTAATTACGTTTCTCCTCGATCTTGGTTAACGACTTCTCATTTCTTTTTAGGTTTCTTTTTACTAGTAGGTCATTGGTGGCATTCTGGTCGTTCACGAGCAGCCGCTGCAGGATTTGAAAAAGGTATCAATCGACAGACTGAAGCTGTCCTTTCTATGCGTCCTATTGATTAAAAAGATTATTTTTTAGCCTTAAACTAAAAATCAAATTTAAGATTTGTTTAAGGCTGAATGGTCTAAGAAGAATTTTTGTAAGATTATTAATCTAATAATAATGGGTACATACGTTGAGCTACAATTATAAGTTCACTTTCATTACCATTATACCCCTTTGACGTAAGAATACCTTCTATTACTAAGTAATCGTGAACCTTATAATATTTTAAAAAGTCATCTCGATGATCTCCCCAAAGAATTAAATTTAACATATTTCTAAAATTTTTTTTGAGGGTTGTAGCAAATTGTACTTCTATTTCAAGAATTTGGTGTTGATTTTGATTTAAGTGAACTGGATCTGTAATTATCTTTACTACAAGAATTGCACTGTTCATAAGTCTTGAGCTTTAGGTTATATAATCGAGGTTTTTGTATTTTTAATTTGACTAGCACTTAAATTTTCTAAAGTATTTAACATCATTTCAAAATACTCTCTAAAATAAAAGTCTAATTCCAATACTTCTTTTGGTTTAATATCTAGTATTTTATAAGTATATTCTATCGCAGGAATAAAATTTTCATTGTTATTTAATACTTCAATAAAAGCTAACCGATCGCTAATTTTAAGACTCCATTCAAAACAGCCTGTAATTTGTCGAATAAGTTTCAAAAAAAATATAGAGACCATTTGTGTATTAGCTTTTTGACCTGATAATTTTTCACAAAGTGTAATAATTTCATTTGATTTCCAAGCTTGTGAACTTCCCGTAGAAAAAATTTTATTTTTTGTTTCTTTAATAGACAAACTTTTTATACAAAAAAATGCGGCATCTTGGGTATCTATATATGAAATTGTCGGAGAGTTTGCAGTCACTAAAATTGGTTTTTGTTCTAATATAGGAATCGCATATTGGTTTATAAGTGCTTGAAAAAAACCAGCATACTTAAAAATAGTAAAAGGAATTCCAGAACTTTTTAGAAGTTTTTCTATCCCATATTTCATTCGCATTAAAGTTATGTACGGGTAATTTTCTGAATTCAAAATGGATAAAAATATAAAACGCTGGACTTTAATATATTTTGATAATTCTATTAAAATTAACTTGCCATACCAATCAATATTTATTAATTCATTATTATCTTCTGATTTTGTAGTCGAAGCATCAATTATACCAGTCACACCTTGAAATGAAAGGGGTAATGTTTCTGGTAAAGTTAAATCTCCGTATACTAATTCAGCTCCCCATTCTTTTAAAAAATTGGCCGCTCGTTTATTGCGTACAATACAACGAACCTGAAAACCATTTTCTAAAGCTTTCCGAACGATTTGTCGACCTAAAGTTCCAGTCCCTCCTAAAATAAGTAATGCCATAACTGTTTTAAATTTAATCAAAATTATATAATTTTAAGACTTGTGTCAGATTGATAATCAGTTAGAGTGAGTATAAAATTTCATAATTTTTTATATGTTTTTTTACATTAACTTCTAATGATTAAGTTAATCTATATAACTTAATACCTTAGATTTTGCTAAAAAAATATTATGTTAAAACATTATTCTTTAAGATAAATTAAAAGTCTAATTTATTACTTCTCATAAGGTTTTTAGAAATTGTCATATATTAAATCTTTTCAAAAAGACCTTTTTATTACCTAAAATTTAATTTAATATTCGTAAGGAGGAACCATGAGTTTTTGGGATAATTTACTACGTTATCCAAGATTTTTCATTTCTTCAATGATTGGATTACTTCTTTTATTATTGAACCCTATTGTTAAACGTTTTAAAAATAACAAAATAATAATATTGGTTTTAATTAGCCTCTTAATCCTTTTACTCTGGATAATAAAAACAATGCTTACAATAGATTAAATTAATTTTCTATAATATTTTTATTAAAGTCTAGATATTGACCATAAATTATGAGACTTAGAGAAGAATTTTTTATAAAACAATATAGTAAAACAAATAAGAGAAAAATCTCTCACCCAGCTCAAGGAGATTATTATTATGATGAACGGCGAGTAATGAGAGCGCATTACCATTTTCCAGAAAAAAATGGAAATCATCGACTAGTTCATTTACCAACAAGAACAAAAGGATTGACTAATACAAGATTTACATCTTACATTGAGATCTTTAATGGATCATACTGGTCATTTCAATATAAACATCCAGAGTATCTTGAATTTTGGATACTTAATAGAGAAAACGGGCCTACAGCTGGTCGAAAACTAACTAAAACCCGACTTCTTGATGGTATGAAACAACAAAATCTTAATAAAACAACAGGTGCGTTTGCTCTTTTTGATACGCTAATACGTAATGGAGTCTATTCTATTTTTGGGTATCCTGGAGGAGCAATATTACCTATTTATGATGAATTGTTTTTTTGGGAACAAAAAAGTCTTATTAAACATTATTTAGTGAGGCATGAACAAGCAGCAACTCATGCTGCTGATGGGTTTAGTAGAGCTAGTGGAAAAGTTGGAGTTTGTTTTGCTACCTCTGGACCTGGAGCAACTAATTTAGTGACAGGCATTGCTACTGCTTTTTTAGACTCAATTCCACTGATAGCTGTAACTGGTCAGGTAGGAACCCAATATCTTGGAACAGATGCATTCCAAGAAATTGATATATACGGGATGACTTTATCTTTAGTAAAACATTCATATCTTGTCGGAGACCCAAGATTGTTACCACAAATTATCACTGAAGCAATTTATATCTCACAAAATGGAAGACCTGGCCCAGTATTAATTGATATACCAAAAAATGTTGGGTATGAAAAGATACGGAAATATAAACCTTGCAAACAAAAAAACGTTGATAAAGTAATTGGTTGGAAATATGCAGTTCCATGTGATGATGAAAAAATTAAAACTGCATTAGAATATTTCGCTGATTGTTCATATCCCTTAATTTATGTTGGTGGTGGGGTTACAAGTGCTAATGCTACCTATGAATTGACAAAATTAGCTGAGCGGTTTAGGATTCCTGTGACAACGACATTGATGGGAAAAGGTGCTTTTAACGAAAATCATTTTTTATCACTTGGTATGCTAGGAATGCATGGTACGGCTTATGCCAATTTTGCAATAGGTAATTGTGATTTTTTATTTGCAATAGGGGCAAGATTTGACGATAGAGTTACTGGGAAATTAGACGATTTTGCTTGTAATGCTTTCATTGTTCATATAGATGTTGATGCTACAGAAATAAACAAAAGTAAAGATGTTAATATTGGCCTTATTGGAGATGTCAAACAAGTGTTAAATCAAATATTAACTATAACTAATCAAAAGGAGTTTAGAAATTTACGAATAGAACCAGAATATTTTGATGTTTGGTATGAGTGTATTGCAACTTGGAAAAAAGCTTTTCCATTAGCTATAGACAGTTCAGTTAGTCTCAAAAAATTATTACCTCAAGATGTTATAAAAACTGTTACATCTATCAATACAAATGCTATAATAACAACTGATGTTGGACAACATCAAATGTGGGCAGCTCAATATATGCGCTGTAATCCTCGCCATTGGTTATCCAGTTCAGGCTTGGGTACAATGGGGTTTGGCTTACCTGCTGCTATAGGAGCGGCAATTGCTTTTCCAGGAAAAGATATTATTTGTATTACTGGTGATTCAAGTTTCCAAATGAATGTACAAGAATTAGGAACAATTTCTCAATATAATTTACCGATTAAAATTATACTTATAAATAATCACTGGCAAGGTATGGTTCGACAATGGCAAGAAAGCTTTTATAATAATCGTTTTTCTCATTCAAATATGACTGCAGGGGCCCCGAAAACAGGTTTATTAGCCGACGCTTATAGCCTAAAAAGTTTTTATAGCGAAAGCTTATATGGGCTATATAAGACTATATCTAAAGCTCTTAATTATAAAGGTCCAGTTTTAGTTGAATGCAATGTTGTAGAAGATGAGAATTGTTACCCTATGGTTGAACCTTCAAAATCAAATACTGAAATGAGGTTAAGTGCGAATCTTACCACGACACCTGAAGGATTAATAGTAGATAAAAGAGAAAGGGAAAATGAACTTTCTCTAGAGATTGAAAAAGACTAGAGAAAGAAAAAATTGAAATTTTTTAGACTTTACTAAATTTTTCCACTAAAGTCTTGAATAATACTCAATAACTAACATGTCATTTATCTTAAATCTAAGATCTTTTCGTTTGACTAAGTTGTTGATTTTTCCAGTTAAGGATTCTTGATCAAAATATAAATGACTATTTGAAGATTGGTCATTCAAATTTTGACTATTATTTTGTTTCAAGTTTAACTTAATTAAATTAACAGTTTGCGGTTTTTTAGAAAAGCTAATAGAATCATTTGGTCGACATTGAAAACTTGGTATATTTACTTTTTTATCATTTATGATTACATGGCCATGACTTATAAATTGTCTAGCTGCAGGTATTGTAGGAGCTAAATTTAAACGGAATATAATATTATCTAATCGCATTTCTAGTAATTGCATTAATAAGAAGCCTGTTAATCCTTTTTTTCTTCGGGCTTCTTTAACGTATCTTAACAGCTGTGATTCAGTGATACCATAATTATAACGTAATTTTTGTTTTTCATTTAATCTAATCTTATAAGGTGAAGACTTAGGTTTTTTTTGTTCAGATTTCTTTTTTTTCACTACTTTTTGCGTTAAACCTGGTAGATCACCAAATTTTTTAATAATTTTTAGACGAGGTCCAATATAGCGTGCCATTTAATAATAAAAAAGAATTTAAGTCTATATGAAGTGTCTAATAGCCTTTAAAAGTTTTCCTTTATTTTTAACAAAGGAAGAAAAACTTCTTTATCAAAAGAATTGTTTAATATTTCACCCCAAGATTATTATCGAATTACAAATATTCGAGGGCTTGTAGCTCAGTGGACTAGAGCACGTGGCTACGAACCACGGTGTCGGGGGTTCGAATCCCTCCTAGCTCATTTAGATTTATTATTAACTATTGTTATGATTTCTAAAATCATGTGGGGTATAGCCAAGTGGTAAGGCAGCGGACTTTGACTCCGCTATTCGTAGGTTCGAATCCTCCTACCCCAGTCTTAAAATTTAATTTCAAAGTAGTTTATACTCATTTAGCTTTACTAAATCAACAATATTTTTGTTATAAGAAAAATTTTTGTAATTCCTATAGGTAAAATAGATGTCTTTTTGATAATTCAAACTTAGTTCTTTCTGTAAAACGTTTTTCTGGCAAAACAAATTACTATCGTTAAATATAGGAACAATATCTTTTTGTGCTCCAATTATTTTTTTATCGATTTTATTTAAAACTACTTCTGTTGAAATTATATTCATCATAAGAAATGTGAGAGTTTGAAGATAATAACAATTTTTTGATTTAAAAGATTGTTGTTTATTATCTAAACATAAATAAATATCACTTAAATGATTAAGTGTGGATTCATAAAAAACTAAATCTAAAATTTTTAAAAGAGAAAATGATATCAAGCTTTTAAAAAATATTCGAGTTTTAATATCGTGAACAAAGATCTTTTTTTTTACTTTTATTTTCAAATTACTTACTAATATAATTATTCTTTTTTTTTTAGAAATTAGCTAAAAGTTCAAAATTATAGACTGGACTTTCTTTGATTAATTTTGTAATACCTTCAATATCTTCGATATTACTTCCCCAATAATCAATAAGTTTACGAGCGTCATGTATAATTTCCAGGCCGTCTTCAGATGTAATCCAAGGTTTTAGGAATAACTCTCGTTCTAATAACCCCAGAGCATTTTGTGTAGGCCAAAAAAAAAAAGTAGTTATAGGAAATGTTATATTTCCTGTAATGGTTTTATCTATAGCTATACCAATATAACTTTTCCCCCAAATAACTTTAAACAAATAATTATTAAGTTTATTACTTATTTTGAAGACGTATTGGTTGTCCTTATTTAATATATATAAATTGTTCATATTCCTTACCCTTAACAAGACATTAAAATAGTTGAGATTGTCGTAATAAATTTTTTATTACTTCAGTGGGCTGAGCACCATTATCTAATCTAAAAATTGTTCGAACACGGTTAATTTGAAAAGTTTTATCTAATGGATTATAAAATCCTAGCTCTTCCAAAACTTTCCCATCACGTTTTGTTTTTATAGTTGTTACTACAATCCTATAAAAAGGTTGCTTTTTTCGACCACAACGTTTTAATCTTATCTTAAGCATCTAGTTATAAAGAATTGAACTTGAATTAAGAGCTTTCTTAAAATTTTTAATAAATAACCTTAATACAAATCTATAGCCACTTTAATAGCATCAACCGTCTGCATTAACCATTCAAGACAAGCAAATGCACACATTGAAGATAAATCTAAACCTAAAATACTTGGTAGTAAATTCTCAAATTGTCTTAGGTAAAGATCTGTAGACCAAATTAACCCATATAAAGGATGTATATATGGGTTAATATTAGGGAACCACTGTACTGTAAATCTTAAAGTTAATAACCAATAATAACCTTTAAGAACTAATTTTGTTACATATAAATTACGGTTTGCATAAACCCTCCAATCAAAATTAGATAAATAAAGGCAAATAACTAAATACGCAACTATTATGAAAACACCAAGAGAACGCCATGGATTGTCCAGAATATAATAATATAACCAAATAATTGACCGCCAAATTCTTTTAAAAAAACGTTTATTTTCAGGGTTAGTATCATGATAGAACGGTCTGTCTTTTTTCCGTCTAGGCATATTTTCCTCTTTGTTAAGTTTATAGTATAACTAAATATAGACTATTTTCTTTATTTTGTCCATTTGAATTTAAATAAAGTATAATCTTAATTAAATTTTAACGGTAATTTTAATTTCAATCATCTTTTGAATCTATGATGGATAAAAGTAAGCTTAACGAATCCCAGCAAGTAAAATGGGGTTTTTATTTATTTAGTGAAGTATTAAATGGACGTTTAGCAATGGTAGCTTTACCAATAATAATAATTATTGAAATATTAACGAAAAAGACTATAACAAATATACTCCAAATTTAAGTTATTCAAATTAATATAAAAATTATACTAATAAAAATAGTCAATATATAATTTCTCTTTTTAATCTATTAACTGAGTTAATAAAAAATCTCGTTAATTTTTGCCTATGTCCAAGTTTTTTCCGATACTTTTTTTTCGGTTTCATTTTAAAAACGATGAGCTTAGGGCCTAAAAAATGTTTGCTTATTATACCTTTTACTAAAACATTTGTTAAATAAGGTCTGCCCAGTTCCATCCCACAATTGTCAGGATTTGCATCTGATCCATAACATCTATAGCACAATATACGACGCATTATTATAATACTACCGATATTAATCGGTAGTCGATTAAATTCAATAAATTTTTTAGGCTCAGCCCAAAATTGACGTCCGCTAGCCTCGATAATTGCGTACCTCATAAGATGAGCGTGATTACTGATTATATCGGTAGAAAATTAAAAAGAAGGTTTCAAATTTCTTGATTTTGTTTTCTACTTTACCCAGAAAATAGGGTTATAAAAATCTTGGCATAAGCTATCTTCCCAAAGGACGGCTCCTTAAGTATTGTTGCTGTTATAATGTTTCACTATTGAGTTCGAGATGGATCAATGTGGTTCCACTATCCTTTAAATACCAAGATGATAAAAATTAAAGCTAGAAAAAAGTTCAAGTCCTCGATCTATTAGTACATCTCAGCTTAATATATTACTATACTTCTACTTAATGCCTATATTTAAAGTTGTTCTAAATAGAAAAACTAAATAGAATGCTTTTTAACGGCTAGTCTCGCCGTGATCTTACTTGTTTACACAATAAGAGTACTCATCTTGAGGTGGGCTTCCCACTTAGATGCTTTCAGCGGTTATCCTTTCCATACGTAGCTACCCAGCGTTTACCATTGGTACGATAACTGGTACACCAGCGGTATGTTCTTCTCGGTCCTCTCGTACTAAAGAAGAATCCTCTCAATACTCTAACGCCTACACCGGATATGGACCGAACTGTCTCACGACGTTCTGAACCCAGCTCACGTACCGCTTTCATGGGCGAACAGCCCAACCCTTGGGACGTACTACCGCCCCAGGATGCGATGAGCCGACATCGAGGTGCCAAACCTCCCCGTCGATGTGAACTCTTGGGGGAGATCAGCCTGTTATCCCTAGAGTAACTTTTATCCGTTGAGTGACGACTTTTCCACTCAATATCGCCAGATCACTAAGACCGACTTTCGTCTCTGTTCGACTTGTAGGTCTCACAGTCAAGCTTCCTTTTGCCTTTGTACTCTTCGATCGATTTCTGACCGATCTGAGGAAACCTTTGCACGCCTCCGTTACCTTTTAGGAGGCGACCGCCCCAGTCAAACTGCCCGCCTGAAACTGTTCTCTGACCGGCTAACGATACAAAGTTAGAGTTCTAGTTTTATAAGAGTGGTATCTCACTGATGGCTCCATAAATCCCGGAAGATAAACTTCAAAGCCTCCCACCTATACTGCGCAAATAAAGCCCGAAACCAATTTCAAGTTACAGTAAAGCTTCATAGGGTCTTTCTGTCCTGGTGCAGGTAGTCCGCATCTTCACAGACAAGTCTATTTCACCGAGTCTCTCTCTGAGACAGTGTCCAAATCGTTACGCCTTTCGTGCGGGTCGGAACTTACCCGACAAGGAATTTCGCTACCTTAGGACCGTTATAGTTACGGCCGCCGTTCACCGGGGCTTCAGTTATTAGCGTCGTTTATAACTAACCAACTTCTTTAACCTTCCGGCACTGGGCAGGCGTCAGCCCCCATACGTTGTCTTACAACTTAGCGGAGACCTGTGTTTTTGGTAAACAGTCGCTTGGACCTTGTTATTGCAACCTAAAAGGTACCCCTTCTCCCAAAGTTACGGGGTTATTTTGCCGAGTTCCTTAGAGAGAGTTATCTCGCGCCCTTTGGTATACTCTACCAACCCACCTGTGTCGGTTTGGAGTACAGGTATCTTTTACTTATGACAGTGCAAGCTTTTCTTGGAAGTATAACATCAACCACTTCTTATACCACGCAGGTATTCCGTAATCATGACTCAGCTCAAGGTATTTTCTCTACCTCTCTACACCTCGTACACTTAAACCAATAACCAGTATTTGGCTGGTCTAGCTGCCTTCGTCCCTTGTTGTCAATAAAAAATAGTATAGGAATATTAGCCTATCGTCCATCGACTACGCTTTTCAGCCTCGCCTTAGGGCCTGACTTACCCTCCGCGGACGAGCCTACCGGAGGAAACCTTAGGTTTTCAGGGCATCGGATTCTCACCCATGTTTTCGCTACTCAAGCCGACATTCTCACTTCTGTTTCGTCCACGCCCACTATCGTTAACGCTTCAACCTATGACAGAACGCTCCCCTACCGATATAATTGTTTATGTATATCTC